TAAGACTAATTAATTGCTTTTTTATTGAATCCCATCCGAGCGAGATTCAATTACTTGATACAGAATTCAACTATAGATCCAAGAGATTTTATTCTATTTGATGTTTCATCGAATCATGTGATGAATACATGGAACTTTTATCCGGAACTACACTTAACTATCTATCCATTTTCGATTTTCTATCCTTTCCTTATCTCCTGTCTTAGTCTGAGATAGAGAGAGGCATATCTTACTATAATAAAATAATACGTGAATTGATGAGTAAAAGTTGAAGAGAGGTGTTTCCTATTTTTAGCGGTACAAATAAGTTCCTGGGGTATTAGAGCATTACCTCATTAGAATATAATGAAGTAAGGGTTGTTCATCAAAGGTGAGTGAAGAGGAAAATAGATAGGAATCGCGAAAGATAGAAAGCTTTGTGGGATTTAGTCACACCATTAGATTCTATTGACAATTCCAAAAAACTGTTCATACTATGAATGAGCATAGTATGGTGGCGATCCGAGCAGGTATGCCCCCATGGTCAAAAGGTGGATGACATTTCCCTTTCACGGAAGTAGTGGGGATTCGATTTCCCCTGGGGGTAGGGTACTATGAGAGGAAGTTGCTCATGGATTATCAATAAGTTTCGAATTGATTCTTCCTGGGTCGATGCCCGAGTGGTTAATGGGGACGGACTGTAAATTCGTTGGCAATTTGTCTACGCTGGTTCAAATCCAGCTCGGCCCAAAAATTCGCCGATCCATCATGAGATTATTTCCAATTTGATTTGTTCTCCCGAAGCATCTGAAACTAGAAAGAAGTAAAAAAAAAAAATAGCTATTATCAATCGATTTGACGCGATTTGACAAACAACCAATAGGATTACTAGCAACCTGTTTCGTTCCCTCTAAAATCAATATTCGCATGGAGATTGATAGTAATATATCACCCCTTTCTCTCTTAGAATACGATGATTCTAGATAGAACTGAACTTGTTTGATTGAATGAAACCGTTCAAAATATGTAGGCCCCACGATCTGGGATTGTAGTTCAATCGGTCAGAGCACCGCCCTGTCACGGCGGAAGCTGCGGGTTCGAGCCCCGTCAGTCCCGACCTAGAATCTGATGAATCCATCAATTCATCTCTCTATTTTCTGTGAAGAGGGACACGGAGCAGGATCTCCTTCCCGGTGCTGGGTCCTTATTTCTTTTTTGCTTTCCTTTGCCTTTTGGTAATTTCAAGTCATTCAATTTGTACCGTACCGATTGATGGGATGTGGGAGAGACCTATTTAGATTGCTACAATTATTGGTAGCACCCTATTCAATTAAGGATTCCGGGAAATGCCGTACTTGTCTGGGTTTTTCGCTTGCCCCTGATCCATTTTATAGAATAAACATATGTTTTACAGGAGCACAGACACCAATTAGGATTCATATTTTGTTTTTGTACGATACAAAATCAACCCCACTTTCACATAGTTAACCCGGCGGAATGCTTGAAAGGTTCAAAGTACCCCCACTCCCCCTAACTCCGAGTTTCAAGTTTATAGAAAATCAATTTCTAATTGGAAATAATCTATCGCACTCTCAATTCATATTGAATTTTTCATATTATATATCTGTTCTAGGACCGAAAAAGGGGGTATTACTAAAAGAAAGATCAAACAAGGATCTACCAGACTTAGCTTAGTGAGGGAATGGATAATCCTTTTTCTTCCTATTTGAAAGGTCCTATGGAAGAAAGAACAAATTACAAAACAGTCAATTTGTCAAAGTATTGGATCTTTTCTATTGGGATCCGTCCTTATCAAACCTCTTTGTCTTATAAGGAAATTGGGTCATAAAAAACAAAGTTTCGAACGGAATTCCCTCTTTATTTCCATTTCACTTCTACAATATTGATTGGGTTTGTGATCAACGGAAGTGTAAGATAGGTCATATGGTCGTTATATGATTCTATAAAGAAGACGGGGGGGTATAGAAAATAAAAGGAACAAAGAATGAAAAACCAAAGAGGATTCTTGATTGGATCAGGAATTCCATTTTTTATTGCGTATGTATCAAAGATCTTCCTATGTTATACTATTCAATTCTTGATGAAAAATTGATTTGATAGCTGAGATATTGTTATTCATGACATTGATCCAATTTAATACCATCGGGGGGAATTGCATACTATCGAAGTGAGAGACAAAAGATTTAGACTCTCTATGGGATTAGATCCCGAGTTATTATGAAATAAAAAAAAAATGATAAAATCAAATTATGGAAGTCAATATTCTCGCATTTATTGCTACTGCATTGTTCATTCTAATCCCTACGGCTTTTTTACTTATCATTTACGTAAAAACGGTCAGTCAAAAGGATTAATTTGAATCAAGCCCGGCTTCTTAGTCCTTATCAATTGATGGAATAAATGAAAGGAGATTTAAATCTCTAGTCTTAAATGAGCGGACTAGAATCAACAGTTATAGTATATGAAATCCGATAGATAGTATGGTAGAAAGAAATAGATCTATTTCTTTCTACCATACTAAATGTCTATTATTCTATATTCTAGAAAGTGAGACTGATGATTCGGCTGTAGAAATATATATAATATAGGATTCATTTCCTATTGAATATGGATCCATCTATAATATGGATATTCATCCAGGTACATATAAATCAGGTACATAAAAATCACATATGTCTAATGTATATATAAAAAGTCACCCCCAATTCTGACATAATATCCTAAGAATTCGAGTTTTTTGATCCATCCATTTGATTTGTCGTGATTCCAACCAATCCGAGATAACCGAATGTCCGCTTTGACTCTTATGTCTTATATGTCGTGCGTTGCGGCTCTAATTACTCGGTTTCTTATTTTTTCCAATAGGGAGGGACCCAGGGAGCTGTCGAAGAAATCAAATCAATAGAGGAAGGTCTGGGCATATACCGAATAAAATTCTAGAAAAAAAAAGAAAGCGAGTAATCCCCTTTTTCTCAATCAATCTGACAAAGCAAAATGGACCATTAAGAGATGAGTCAAGCAATTCTATGGGAAATTGTTCAGACAGATTGAGAAAAATCGTAGTAGATTCCAACTATTTCTAACGTGTGAACCATGATATGGACTGAGTCAATAAAGCGTAAATTCAATATGATTTCTCATTTCTAAGAGTCTAAATGCTTGAGCAATAAAGAGGGAAACAAATAAAAAAGGGGGCGGGTTTTTACTCATTGTAATATCCATATCTGATTCTGTTAATAGCTAGTGGCTAGAGTTCATCAAAATAGGAACATGGGATGAATTGAAATATTTCAAATATTTCTTTGATTAAAAAGATATTCTTCATATCTTGCATTTCTAATTTGGAAAAAGGATCTCCTTTTTTTTTATTAATTGAAAAAACGCTTTTGGAGAATGATCTATGAAAGAGACTATTGATAAAGTTCGATTACTCAACTCAATTAGCCGTTACTCTAGAGTCCACTTCTTCCCCATACTACGAGTGAAAGGGAAAATGTAAAGACTACCATTAATGCAGCCCAAGCAAGACTTACTATATCCATATGAATTATGTCCCCTATCTCTATCTCTATAGAATATGAAGATATTCTCCCCTTATTGATCACTAATAATAATCAACTCGATCGATGGCGCAGAGGCAAAAAGGAATTCTAACCGAAGGAAGGTTATTGATGAAGCAATCCAATAAATCTACCCATAACAAGTTCTTATACTGAATTTGTTTGATTCCCCGTTTCACTATCTAATTCAAGGCTCAGTCAGTATAGACTACACTATTAATGTAAGTCCTCACAGCCTAGTTCTTCTATACCATAATCCTCCTTCGAATCCTCGTCGCAAGGATTGACAGCCTTTTATAAAATAGAAAAGCCCCTATTCTGAAAATTGAATAAGTATTGGCAGTTCTAAGTTCTAGCCCTTTTCCTCTGCGTTTGCTGGGCAAGAATTGGGTCATTTGTCTGCTATCAAGAAAGGCATTTCGAGTTTTTATTGGTCAGGCGACACCCGGATTTGAACTGGGGAAAAGGGATTTGCAGTCCCCCGCCTTACCGCTCGGCCATGCCGCCAAAACGAAAAATATAGGGAGATTGGCATTTTTTACATTTTTTATTGGATTCGATGAATCCCATTCTCCTTATGCCTTTTCTAATAAATCTCAAAACCCTTTTTCTTTTTTTTGTTTTTTATTGAAAGAGAAAACAGAAAAGCCAAATTTTCTTTTCTGTCACAGAAATTCAAAAGAAAGGAAAATTGGAACCATTAACTATAGACTGTGAATTCATGAAAGTTTTGTTTTTTTTTTATCTCAAATAGCCTTTCCTTAGTGTCATAAGACAATAAAATTGAGACACAACCCATCAGTGCCAATTATTTTCACTAATTGAATCCTTTTCACTTACAATAATAACAAGAATTATGTGTATATGTCAACCATATAACAAAAATTATTACGCAGATATACCTAATTAGATATCTTATTTATATATGATATTCCTAGAAAGCGATTAAGGGAATGGCCGTGCTTCCGTTCTTCAAAGACTGTCAATCCTTGCGACGAGGATTCGAAGATTGAATCTATTGAATATCCAATAGAAATTAGGATATATAGCGCGGTTGCCAAAGTAAGTAGAATTTGGATAGGCGATTATAGGGATAGCTAAATAGCTGCGTGTTCTTACTAAATACAGTTCCTCTTGCGCACTCCAATTGGATTCCACGAATTCAACTAAGAAACACACCCTATCTCTTCTCTGCGGATCATTTCTGCCTTTATTGCATTCATAGATAGAGCAGGGATCAAAAATCCTGAGTCCATTTACTTTTTTGGTATCCAGCGGGCTCATAATATCATAATAGATAGAAATAGCATCCCTTTTTCTATTCTATTATTACTTTTCTATTCATCTATACAAGATTCCCTAATATAAGTCTAAGTGGCAGAATTTTTTTTTGTTCGGGAATGTTTTATTTTCTCAAGCCATTCCCATTTATTTCTATCTCTTGCAAATTCAAATTTGAGTAGAAAATTCTCTTTCTTTCTTTCTCCGCTCATATTTTAGATATTCCATATATATATGAAGTTGTTTAAAATAAGATTTTATGTGATTCAGTAAACAGAATATCCAGTCCATCATTGCTAGATCGATCCATATGGTTCGATGAAGAATGAGCCAATGAATGGGATTTTTTTGATAAATAGGAAACAAAAGTAAAGATGCTTCGAGATACAAACGAGGGAATGTCCACAGTACCTGGGTTTAGTCAGATACAATTTGAGGGATTTTGTAGGTTCATCAATCAGGGTTTGATGGAAGAATTTGATAAGTTTCCAAAAATTGAGGATAGAGATCAAGAAATGGAATTTCAATTATTTGTGGAAAGATATCAATTGCAAGAGCCTTTAATAAAAGAAATAGATGCTGTGCATGGATCACTCACATATTGTTCGGAATTATATGTACCCGCAGGCTTAAGTTGGAAAACCGGCAAGGATACGCAAGAACAAAACCTATTTATTGGAAACATTCCTCTCATGAATTCCCTGGGAACCTCTATAGTAAATGGAATATACAGAATAGTGATCAATCAAATAGTGCAAAGTCCCGGTATTTATTACCGTTCAAAATTGGACTATACCGGAATTTCGGCCTATACCGCTACCATAATATCAGATTGGGGAGGAAGATCAGAATTAGAGATTGATAGAAAAGCACGGATATGGGCGCGCGTGAGTAGGAAACAAAAAATATCTATTCTAGTCCCATCATCAGCTATGGGTTCGAATCTAAGAGAAATTCTAGAAAATGTTTGCTACCCAGAAATTTTCGTGTCTTTTCCGAATGATAAGGAGAAAAAAACAATGGGGTCAAAAGAAAATGCTATTTTGGAATTTTATCAACAATTTGCTTGTGTCGGCGGGGACCCAGTATTTTCTGAGTCCTTATGTAAGGAATTACAAAAGAAATTTTTTCAACAAAGATGTGAATTAGGAAGGGTTGGGCGACGAAATATGAACCGGAGATTGAATCTTGATATACTTCAGAACATTACATTTTTGTTACCACGGGATGTATTGGCAGCTGCGGATCACTTGATCGGAATGAAATTTGGAATGGGTACGCTTGACGATATGAATCACTTGAAAAATAAACGTATTCGTTCTGTAGGGGATCTTTTACAGGATCAATTCGGAGTGGCTATGGTTCGTTTAGAATATGCGGTTCGAAAAACTCTAGGTGGAGCAATTAAGCAAAAAAGGATACCAACTCCTCATTATTTGGTAACTTCAACTCTATTAACAACCACTTATGAATCCTTTTTTGGCCTACACCCCCTATCTCAAGTTTTTGATCAAACAAATCCATTGACACAAATAGTTCATGGGCGAAAATTCAGTTATTTGGGTCCTGGGGGGTTGACAGGGCGAACTGCTAGTTTTCGGATACGAGACATCCATCCTAGTAACTATGGGCGTATTTGCCCAATTGATACATCTGAAGGAATCAATGTTGGACTCGTTGGATCCTTAGCAATTCATGCGAGGCTTGGTCATTGGGGATCTTTAGAAAGACCGTTTTATGAAATTTCTGAGAGATCAAAAAAGGGGCGGGTGCTTTATTTATCCCCAAGTCTGGATGAATACTATATGGTAACGTCAGGAAATTCTTTAGCAGTAAATCGTGGTATTACGGAAGAGCAGGGTGTTCCGGCTCGATACCGTCAAGAATTCCTGACTATTGCATGGGAAGAGATTCAGCTTCGAAGCATTTTTCCCTTCCAATATTTTTCTATTGGAGCCTCCCTCATTCCTTTTGTCGAGCACAATGATGCGAATCGGGCTTTAATGAGTTCTAATATGCAACGTCAAGCAGTTCCGCTTTCTCGATCCGAGAAGTGCATTGTTGGAACTGGGTTAGAAGGCCATGTGGCTCTAGATTCGGGGGTTTCCGTTATAGCCGAACACGGGGGAAAGGTCATTTATGCCAATACTGACAAGATCATTTTATCAGGTAATGGAGACACTCTAAGCATTCCCTTGCTTAGGTATCAACGTTCCAACAAAAATACTTGTATGCATCAAAAAACCCGGGTTCCGCGGGGTAAATGCATTAAAAAAGGACAAATTTTAGCGGAGGGTACTGCTACAACTGGCGGCGAACTCGCTTTAGGAAAAAATATATTAGTGGCTTATATGCCCTGGGAGGGCTACAATTTTGAGGATGCAGTACTCATTAGCGAACGTCTGGTATATGCAGATATTTATACTTCTTTTCATATACGGAAATATGAAATTCAGATTCATGTGACAAGCCAAGGTCCCGAAAGAATCACTAATGACATACCGTACTTAGAGGCCCATTTACTTCGCAATTTAGATAAAAGTGGAATTGTGATGCTGGGCTCTTGGGTAGAAACGGGCGATGTTTTAGTAGGCAAATTAACGCCGCAGATGGCGAAAGAATCCTCATCTGCCCCGGAAGCTAGATTATTACGAGCCATACTTGGTATTCCGGTATCCACCACAAAGGAAACGTGTCTAAAATTACCCATAGGTAGCAGAGGTCGAGTTATTGATGTGAGATGGGTCCATAAAAAAGGGGGTTACAGTTATAATCCAGAAACGATTCGTGTATATATTTCACAGAAACGTGCAATCAAAGTAGGTGATAAAGTAGCAGGAAGGCATGGGAATAAAGGTATCATTTCCAAAATTTTGCCTATACAAGATATGCCCTATCTGCAAGATGGAACACCTGTTGATATGGTCTTCAATCCATTAGGAGTACCTTCACGAATGAATGTAGGGCAGATATTTGAGTGTTCGCTCGGGTTAGCGGGGGATCTGCTAGACAGGCATTATCGAATAGCGCCCTTTGATGAGAGATATGAGCAAGAGGCTTCGAGAAAACTCGTGTTTTCTGAATTATATGAAGCCGGTAAGCGAACAGCGAATCCATGGGTATTTGAACCCGAATATCCGGGAAAAAGCAGAATATTTGATGGAAGAACGGGGGATCCTTTCGAACAACCTGTTTTAATAGGAAAGGCCTATATCTTGAAATTAATTCATCAAGTTGATGATAAAATCCATGGGCGTTCCACTGGAAAGTACGCGCTTGTTACACAACAAGCTCTTAGAGGAAGAGCCAAACAAGGGGGACAGCGGGTAGGAGAAATGGAAGTTTGGGCTCTAGAGGGATTTGGTGTTGCTCATATCTTACAAGAGATGCTTACTTATAAATCTGATCATGTTCGAGCTCGTCAGGAAGTACTTGATACTACGATCAATGGAGGAAGGATAGCTAAGCCAGAGAAGGATGCTCCAGAATCTTTTCGATTGCTAGTTCGAGAACTACGATCTTTGGCTCTAGAAATGAACCATTTCCTTGTATCTGAGAAGAACTTCCAGATTAATAGGAAGGAAGTTTGATTGGAATGAATCAGAATTTTTCTTCTATGATCGACCGATATAAACATCAACAACTTCGAATTGGATCAGTTTCTCCTCAACAAATAATTGCCTGGGCTAATAAAATCCTACCTAATGGAGAGGTGGTTGGAGAGGTGACAAAACCCCATACTTATCATTACAAAACCAATAAACCGGAAAAGGATGGATTGTTTTGTGAAAGAATTTTTGGGCCTATAAAAAGTGGAATTTGTGCTTGTGGAAATTATCGAGTAATCAGAGATACAAAAGAAGAACCGAAATTTTGCGAACAATGTGGAGTCGAGTTTGTTCATACTCGGGTACGACGATATCAAATGGGATACATTAAACTGGCATGCCCAGTAACTCATGTGTGGTATTTGAAACGTCTTCCTAGTTATATCGCGAATCTTTTAGATAAACCGCTTAAAGAATTAGAGGGCCTCGTATACTGCGATGTGTGATTTGATCGAAATTTTGATTTTACAGATTCGGAATAAGAAACTGTCATCCCGTTCAATCTCATTGGGATGCCCCAGCTCTGACATGTCTCTTGGGAGGAGCAGCATGAAACTCAGAATCCTATTATGGGTGTATTCAATACTCTCAAAATAAGGGGAATTGATCTATGGTTGATTCCATAACAGATAAATAGGAATTGCTAGTTGTACCTCGTTAAAAAGACTTCTTTACGTGGAATTAATCATTCCATATAGAAAGAATTTCTCTTCAAGTAAACAAATATGGCATGGTTGCGAAAGCCTATCTATCGCATATAGGCTTTAAATCATGACATAACCGTCGAGGTTAAGTAGGGACCTAAAAGATCGAACAGAACGATACATAGACAAGTAAATTCCTTCTGAGTTCCGAGGTATTCTTTTAAGAAGGGGATTCCTCATTCGAAGGGAAGTAGACTACTCAATAATTTCCCATTTCATTTATGTCCTAAATTGCCGAATCAGGAATTCATAAAATAGAAATAAAAAGGAAGGATGTATTAATGAAATGTTGGTTGGTCCTCACCGGAAACTTGAGTAAGGAGTAGATCTTGTTGGGGTTTTCTAGAAAAAAAAAATGGGAAAGCGAGAGCCCCCCTTTATCGTTATTTGGCGTAACTACTTGAGCCGGATGAGAGGAAACCCTCACGTCCGATTTTGAAGGGGGGGAAATCCTATAGGAACCTATCCCAATTTTTCCTTTGCGAGGCCTGTTGCTAAAAAACCCACTTTCTTACGATTACGAGGTTCATTCGAATACGAAATACAATCTTGGAAATACAGCATCCCACCTTTTTTTACTACTCAAGGTTTCGATAGATTTCGAAATAGAGAAATCTCGACTGGGGCAGGTGCTATCAGAGAACAATTAGCCGATCTGGATTTGGGACTTATTAGAGATTCTTCATTGGTCGAATGGAAAGACTTAGGGGGCGAAGGGCCCGCCGGTAATGAATGGAAAGAGAGAAAAATTGGAAGAAGAAAGGTTTTTTTGGTTAGACGCATGGAATTAGCTAAGCATTTTATTCGAACAAATGTAGAACCAGAACGGATGGTTTTGTGTCTATTA